TTTCCAATGCCACGGGATACGATTGATTAGCTAATGTTTCAAAATTTAATTTTGGTTCATTGGAACCATATAAACCCATACCTAGAACTCCCATTAAGAGAAAAATGGAACCTCCTGCAGTGTACAAAATGAACTTTGTAGCTGAGTACAGACGTTTCTTTCCTCCCCACATGGATAGAAGTAGGTAAACAGGAATTAACTCTAACTCCCACATGATGAAAAAAAGTAAAAGATCTCGAGAAGAAAATAATCCTATTTGACCACTGTACATTGCTAACATCAGGAAATGGAACAATCGCGAATTTCGGGTAACTGGCCGAGCCGCTGAAGTAGCTAAAGTAGTGATAAATCCTGTCAATAAAATAGGTCCTATGGAAAGTCCGTCGATTCCGAGTCTCCAGTGAAAATCAAAAAGATTTATCCAGTTAAAATCTTCTTCCAATTGGATTAATGGATCGTCCAATTGAAAATGATAGCAGAATACGTAGGTCGTTAGAAGGAGTTCAAATAAGCAGATACAGATAGTATACCATCGAACTACCTTATTTCCTCTATGAGGGAGAAGGGCAATTAAGGAACCCGCAGATATGGGCAAAACAACAATGATTGTTAACCAATAAAAATCACTCGTAGTAAAGACAAAATACACTTAGATTTGACCAGAAAAACCCGCGCTCGGATTTTCTCGAGTACGGGTTTTTGTCGGTAAAGAGGAATCAAATGGATTCAAGGGGAGTTTTTTGTAACGTATTAATAAGCTAGACCCATGCTACGGGTTGTCTCATGCCATAAATAAACCCGTATACTTAAGAAATCCGTTGGACAAGCGGATTCACATCTCTTACAACCTACACAGTCCTCCGTTCTTGGTGCGGAAGCAATTTGCTTAGCTTTACATCCGTCCCAGGGTATCATTTCCAGGACATCTGTAGGACACGCTCGTACGCATTGGGTACACCCTATACATGTATCATAAATCTTTACTGAGTGTGACATTGGATCTATCAATTTTTTTGGAACGTCATAAATTTTCGGTCTGGTAGCTTTAGTAAATGATTCACATATTTGGACACCAGACGAATCGGTGATTAGACCATAAATTTTTGTTATCAATCTATTCTATTTCTGATCTGTTCATGAGATAGGCCCAAGATACTTTGATCTCTTATGTTTCATCAAAATAAGTCAATACACGTTTTGCTAATCTATAAATGAATTATAATTATATATAATAAAGAAAGAAAAGAAATAAAGGTATAAAAAAAAATTGTATTGCACTCCTATTCCTAATCCATGCTTATGATCCATTGATCCATAACATAAGCGGGTATCTATCTACTTCTACAGAGTGACATAACATATATGTCTTTATATATCTGGGTAAAGGTTACAACTATTTATTCAATAAATTTGATTGATTTATACGAGTTGATTTTCTGTTACGATAGATCGAAGAAACAATAGCTGGTCCAATAGCTGCTTCGGCGGCTGCAATAGCGATAACGAAGATCGAGAAAACGTCTCCCTTTAATTGGCGACTATCAAATAAATCAGAAAATGTTACGAGATTCATATTAACAGCATTCAGTATAAGTTCAAGACACATAAGTGCTCTAACCATGTTTCGACTTGTGATCAATCCATAGATACCAATAGAAAATAAATAGGCACTCAAAACAAGTACATGCTCGAGCATCATTGACCAACTCCTCGTCAATCTCGATTCATTTCAATATAAACAACAATTCAACCGATTCGATTAATTAGAAGATTCTACTGAATAGAATTCAATTATCAATCCATATATAATAAATCCATATATAATAATAATATAAGAAATACAGTACCAAAAAAGACACTGGAATGGGTCGTCGAACTAACAACAACTTTTCAATATGTCTCATGAACAATATTCCAATTTCAGGTGGACCGATGCGATAACAATTACACGGAGGAAGACCTTATTTGCTTTCTTTCATTTGGTTTGTTATTTCCAATTCTAAGTATCTATTCCCGGCGAGCCATAGCAATTGCGCCCACTAAGGAAACTAAAAGGATTATAGAAATAAGTTCAAATGGAAGATAAAAATCTGTTGATAAATGAATCCCAATCTGTTGAACATTACTTGTCAGGTCCTGTTCTATGATCTGGTTTGATCTTGTAGTCCAAATAATCCCGTACCATGACGTGTTTGGGATAGTAGCAATTAGTGAAAAAAAAATACTTGTACAAACTACCGAAGTGAACCCATCTCCGATAGTCCAAAAATGAAAAGAATTGTAATATTCTGAACCATTCATAAACATCACAGCAAATAGGATTAAGACATTTATGGCTCCCACGTAAATAAGGAGCTGCGCAGCAGCTACAAAATAAGAGTTCGATGGAATATAAAATAAAGATATACAAACAAGAACCAATCCCGACGAAAAGGCAGAATAAATTGGATTGGTAAGTAATACCACTCCTAGACCTCCTACTATAAGACCTGATCCCAGAGATACTAAAAGAATATCATGTATTGGTGCAGGTAAATCCATTATGTGTTAAATAAGCGATAAATAAGTAAAAATATATCATGATCTTACTGGTCGGGAAAAAGTGGGTTACCCTTTTTTGTATCTAATAGTTACTACCCCAACGTGGTGTGGCTTGATGTAGATAGAGTTAATCAATTGAACGGGCCAATCTTGCTTTTGTCTTTAGTCGAAACAGAGTTCGTAATTTCATATAAAAAAAAAAAGAAAATAACGGCTATGGCTATAATGACTATATATATATTCCAAAAGGAGTCATAATCCTCACAAATCTAGTTATTATTTGTCTGACATGAAAGAAACTTACCTATTTTCGATCAAAACTTAATCTTATTTTTAATTGGTAATCGTTCTTGAATCAAGGGGTTTATCCATAGATATTTTTATTTGAGTTGAATTCATAATTGTTCGAACTGTGTAATCCCCAATTACAGACATTGGTAACCGACCCAAAGCAATTTGATTATAATTTAATTCGTGACGATCGTAGGTGGAAAGTTCATATTCTTCAGTCATTGATAAACAGTTTGTGGGGCAATACTCCACGCAATTACCACAAAATATACAGATTCCGAAATCAATACTATAATTAAGCAATCGTTTCTTTCTAATATCTGTTTCTAATCGCCAATCAACAACAGGTAGATCTATCGGACATACGCGAACACATACTTCACAAGCAATGCATTTATCAAATTCAAAGTGGATTCGCCCACGGAAACGCTCTGATGTGATCGATTTTTCATAAGGATATTGAATAGTTACAGGTAAACGATTCGCGTGAGATAAGGTAATCATGAAACTTTGACCAATGTATCTTGCAGCTCGTACTGTCTGTTGACCATAATTCATGAACCCAGTCACCATAGGAAACATATCGCGAATATCCATGAATAATTTGATGTTTCTTTCTCTTGCTTGAGAGAGGATATGAATCTGGAATATCCTATTCTGTTACAGCGAAACGAGTTGGGAAGAAGTTGTCAATAATAGATTACCGAGAGCAATAGGTAAAAGAGATTTCCACCCAAGATTTAATAGTTGGTCCATTCTCATCCTAGGTAAAGTCCATCTTGTTGAGATAGGAATGAACAGGAACAAATAAGCTTTAGCTAATGTAATGAGGAGACTAATTGTTGTTCCAAAGACTTCACTAGTTTGATTTTTTTCGAAAAGTTCAGTAATTGGTATATATGGAATAGAAAGATTCCACCCGCCCAAGTACAGAATTGTTACGAATAATGAAGAAACTAGTAGATTTAGGTAAGAAGCAACATAAAATAAACCAAATTTTATACCTGAATATTCAGTTTGATAACCTGCTACTAATTCCTCCTCGGCTTCCGGTAAATCAAAGGGCAATCTCTCACATTCTGCTAGTGAAGAAATTATAAAAACTATAAACCCTATAGGTTGACGCCAAAGATTCCACCCCCAAAAACCATATTTTGACTGCGCCTCAACTATATCAACCGTACTTGAACTGTTAGATAATCATAGTCGATGATAACATCACTGTTCCCATCTCTATTCCAGAACCGTACATGAGACCTCAGCTTCATACGGCTCCTCAATGGTCACGAATAAATCTAAGGTATGCTTCGGTATTACATCGGCATACCATAGGAAAAAATAAAGATGGATCAAAATGCTCGTAAGTGAACTAGACCAGTGGGATTCTGTCCGCGATAAGATAATAACAAATAAAAAAGGACGCTTCTGAATCCATCTCACCCTTTATCCTTTTTGTTCAGTTTTTTGTTCAGTAATAACTCGATCTTTCAATAAGATAAAATAAATAGTCAATCCATTTTTTACTTCTTGTTCTTCTCTTCTTTCTCAGAGGGACTATACTATATAAATAAAGGATTACTTCGTTCCTGATAGTTATTTTTCAATCAGTGGATAGGAGCTATACTCTGGATCGGGATCATGGGGAAGTACTTTTTGATCATTTCTACTAACTTCAAGCCCTCATTATGACTCCTTTTATGTAAAAAATATCCGTTTGGATACGTTATCTCCATTACTAATCTTTTGTGTACCTTGGTGTTCCTAACCGTCCACTCAGTTTTGTTTGATCCTCGGTATGGTAATACATACAAGAGTAAAAACTCCATACAGTTGATCTTTTGCGCCCGCTTCAAGTCATGATGACTAATCGATACTTGGGGTAAACAGCTTCCACTGCTTATGTTTAGCTCCACTTTACTCTCGTACGTAGGTAATGAGACTCGATCTTCTTACTGCGAATTCATAAGCAGTTTTGTTTCACTCATATAACTATCTGGTTTAGTTCATCGATCTCAGTGATGAATAAAAAAAGAGTTCTATCTATATATTTATATTCAATCAACTTCTTTCCTAGAAAAAGCAAAGAAAGAGGTAAGAGTGCGTATTCCAACGAATCACACGTAGAGATATGGATAACACACATGGAGTTAATGGTATTTCATAACTAATAGATTGAGCAGCAGCTCGTAAACCACCTGAAAAGGAATATTTATTATTTGATCCATATCCGGACATAAGAAGTCCGATAGGGGCAATACTTGAAATAGCGATCCATAGAGAAACACCTATACTGAGATCGGTTAGAACAAGGTGATGGCCAAAAGGAATTACTGAATAACTCAGTAGAATTGATACGACCGCTATAGATGGGCCAACACTAAATAAACGAATATCTCCTCTAGATGGAAGAAGATCTTCTTTGAAAAGTAGTTTGACCCCATCCGCTAGAGCTTGAAGAATCCCCAAGGGACCGGCATACTCAGGACCAATTCGTCGTTGTATCCCTGCAGATATTTTTCTTTCTAGCCACACAATTACTAATACCCCTATTGTGATTCCCAATACAAGAGTCAAAATAGGTACAAGTAACCATATGAGCCCATAGACCTCCTTTGAGGATTCCGATCTGAAAAAAGAATTGATAGCTTGTGCTTCTTCAATTATCATTTCAACGATCAACTTCTCCCATAATGATATCTATACTACCTAGTATTGTCATAATATCAGCCAATTTCATTCTTTTAACTAGCTGAGGAAGAATTTGCAAATTGATGAAACCGGGTGGACGGATTTTCCATCTCCAAGGAAAAACACTATTGTCTCCTATCAGAAAAATACCCAATTCTCCCTTTGGGGCTTCTACTCTCACATAAAGTTCTTGTTTTGACAATTCAAAACTGGGAGAAGGCTTTTTACTAATGAATCGATATTCAAAATCGTTCAATTCTGAATCTTTTGTTCCAGCAAAGCGTCGGAATTCTAAATTTTCATAAGGCCCCCCCGGGATTCCTTCTAGAGCCTGTTGAATAATTTTTATGGATTCCGTCATTTCGCCAATTCTTACTAAATAACGAGCTAATGAGTCTCCTTCTTTTTGCCATTGGACTTCCCAATCGAATTCATCATAACACTCATACCGATCGACTTTACGAAGATCCCATTGGATTCCAGAAGCTCGTAGCATTGGTCCTGATAAACCCCAATTTATTGCTTCCTCTCCCCCAATAAAGCCTACCCCTTCAACTCGTTCTAAAAAGATAGGATTGCGCGTAATAAGCTTTTGATATTCAACAACTCCCGTTAAAAAATAATCGCAGAAATCTAAACATTTATCTATCCAGCCATGAGGTAGATCAGCAGCTACCCCCCCGATACGGAAATAATTATGCATCATTCGCATACCTGTGGCAGCTTCGAATAGATCATATAACAATTCTCTCTCTCTGAAAATATAGAAGAAAGGAGTCTGCGCACCGATATCGGCCATAAAAGGTCCAAGCCATAACAAATGCGAAGCTATACGACTCAACTCCAGCATAATTACCCTGATATAGCTGGCTCTTTTAGGTACTTGAATATTTCCCAATTCCTCTGGTGCATTAACCGTTATTGCCTCCGTGAACATAGTAGCTAAATAATCCCAACGTGTCACATAAGGTAGATATTGTATAATTGTTCGGTTTTCTGCAATTTTTTCCATTCCTCTGTGTAAATAACCCAATATGGGTTCACAGTCAATAACATCTTCGCCATCTAGAGTAACAATGAGTCGAAGAACACCATGCATTGACGGGTGGTGAGGACCCATATTGACAACGAGGAGGTCTTTTCTTGCGTCTGGTACAGTCATATGTTTTTCTTCTCCGATCCCATATTCATTATTCCATGAATTCCTGAAAATGAAAGGAGGTTCATAAAAATTCAAGATCTAATGAACCAAATAATTCAAACGAATTTCCAAATTAACCAGTCTTTGGTTCCCGAATGCCCAATTGACCAATTAATTCCCTATAACGCACTCGATTTTTCTTTGATAAATAAACCAACAGTCGTTGACGTTTCCCCAGCATTTTCCGCAGACCCCTCTGGGATAAATAATCCCTTCTGTGCAGTTCCAAATGTGAAGTAAGTCTCTTTATCTTATTGGTAAAACTAAATACTTGAAATTCAACAGAACCCCTTTTTTCTTCTTGCGGAATAACTGATATGGACGAATTCTTTACCATACAAATAAATTCTTCTCTTTTTTCTTTTTGTTCCCACGGATATGAATCTTCCCAATCAAGAATAATAATACCATTTATTTCGCTCCGGTGTACACAATAATCTGGATTGATTCATATTACTCTTTTTTTTCTATCAAACAAATAAAAAAATGAATAAAAATAAAAAAATAATAATAACAATAAATTCATTCAGACACAAAGGGATGGTATATTCCTGGACTCACGAAACAGAACGAAAGGGACCTAAAAAGATCCTGTCGATTCATTCCTAGGTCCAATTTATATGCGACTGAATCCTGTGTATCAGAGTCTAACACAAGGTATGTATTTATTTGCATGTCCCCCCACCCCCAGGCACGTGATAGAGAGGGAAATTGACTGTAACATCAGCGAATTCCAAATCGCTGATACATATGGATCCTTGACATACTGAAACGACTCCCGTTATTGGTATCAAACCAATAGCGATTCATACAGGCTAAATCTTCTAATCGATGAGTGGGCCAAAGAAACACTTTCCATTTTAGAGAGTTATTTGTATCTGTATCAAAATGCTTATCCCTATCTACAAATTTCTCAAACCCCTGCGCATTAGTCTTAGCCCTATTGAAAAATACTGGATTCTTATTCACAACGTTCCTATTTCGGTAATTGAAACGGCTTATAATTCTAAATTCTCTACGATGGTTAGGAGATAAAATATTTTCAGGAACAAGCAAATAATAATTATTATTGTCCCCATTCACACGTACTCCTCCGTGGCATGCAATCGAGCCATTAAAGTAATTCTCATCAATATGTTTTTTTGCTTGGTACCCTCGATTAGTTTGGTGCTGAACCTTATGTGTCAATGAAATAGCTATGGTTTGATACATAATCGAAATTCCATCCCATTTGGTAGACAAACGAACCGGTTCAATAATAAATATTCCCCTTTTTATCAATTCTGGAAGAGACAGATCCTTATGAATCAGCATTACATCTAGACCCATTTCTCCTCTTTCAATAGAGGATATAGCAATTTCACTCGGATCCATAAGTCTAAGCAGTAGGCAATATACCTTTATATTATTAGTCATTCTTTGATTAAAAGAATCACCCCATTGCAGTTGAAAAAGAAAATATTTTTTCAGAAGGAAGTCTAGTTCCGCTTCCTTCTTGCTCTTTAATTTCTTTTTCTTTCTGCGTTTCTTAATATCTGAACCTGTGGAATTTGCTCCAACATCTTTTTTTTGGTTTCTTGTATCTGATATAAGATTTCCTTGGTTCTGTCGTTCTTTCTCGTCCCGGTTCCGATTCTCTAATTCAAGATATTCTTTTTTATTAGATTCTGCTTTTGGATTAGATCTTTCTTTTTGATTAGATTTGACCTTTGGATCTATATAAAGATCACTTGTTTTATTTCCATTAAAATCAAATAGAAGCAATTTGATTGGTATGATCCACGGATTAGTCCTATATCGATCATAAAGTGGCACAAATTCTGGTAAGAACCAAGGGTCCAGATTTGATATAGTACGATCTAACATTTGTTTATTCATTCCCATCCAATCAAAAAAGAACTCTTTTTGCTTTGTCTGGATTTCTTGATGAATTCTGATATAAAGATCTTTCTTATTGGTCCCAGTCTTAGTAGTTTTATTTTTATTAGTGAAAGTTCCGATATCCGTACTGGTCCTAGTCTCAATATCGTTTCTAGGGTCAAAATAGATGATTCTCAATTCAAAATATTTTCTATCTAGATTTTGATCCGTATCAATTATATATTTATCTTCTAGGCAATCATTAATAGTTATAACATAAAACGATTTGTATTTATGTGTATTGTAATTAGATAGAGATAAAATCTCTCCATGCCTGTTTACTTGTAATGGTGATCCATAAATATTGGAGTCTTTCACATATTCATAATTAATATATTTATATGATAAAAGATCATATCTGTAGTGTTTTTTCATTTTTTTTGTGTGACTCGGACTCTTTAATAAGCCCAATTTATAAAAATCCTTTCTCTCTGAATGAATTAATTGGTCTTTTTCTTCATATGAATCCAATTTTTGTAAGTCGTTATTTTTAATCGTACGATGCTGATTGACTTTATTTCTCCATTTTAGAGGTGCTAATCTAGACCATTTGGCACGGGATAAATTGTATTGATAATGGTTCCTTAACCAGTTTTTCCATTCATTCATTCCAGAATTCCGCAGTTTCTTGTGTTTTGATTCAGAATCAGATATTCCTCGTGTATGGAAATAGTTATGGAAATAGTCTTTTATTCTATCCTTAATAAAAGGATATGTTCCGTAGTATTGAAATATGGATTCTGACTTATATTTGTTACTAACTTGGGTTTGCAATAATTTGTAAAACACATAGGCTTGGGACAAAGAAGATAAGTCGCAATAAATCGGTGAATGACTATTACTACTAATAGTAGTAGTATAAGTAGAAAGAGATTTTATAGTCGAAATGAAGGGAATTATATTTGGATTCGTTTCATTAGTATCCTTTTCTTTTGTTTCGTCATTGTAAGTGTATCTATTTAGAATTTTTTTTGTTGAGTCAAGTGTTGAGTCAAGAAAAAATTGTACATTGATCTTGTAAATGTTAGTGATACATAGAAGGATACCCATGTATATTCTTTCAATGAAAGATTTCATAAAAGAGTTCCATTTAGGAATTAATCGGGCACTTCTTTTTTTAGATATTTGCCAAATATATTTCTGTGATTCCGTTATTTTTTTTTTCTTGTCTTTCATAATCTTTTCTACTTGATCCCGGATTTTGATTGTCTTATCAGCCAGATCATTAATTTTTCTTTCTGTCAGTGAATCGTTTGCCCAATCTCTGGACCCAATTCTAATGGGTGATTCATGGATGATCCTATTACTTATTTTGGAATCTTTATTATTTGGAATTGGGTCAAAGATTCGCGTCAATCTAAAAAATAAAATGACTTTTGATTTTATAAATAGAACTATTTTGATAACCCATCTTATTTTTTCTTTGAAAATCTCTAGAAAACTTTTTATGTTATCTTTTAGAATTTTAAAAATGAAAAAACCTTTCTTTTTTACTTTTCTAATTTTTTTTTCGAGTGTTTTATGAATGGGTTCAAAAAATAAAGGGTTTTTTCGGGGAGAGCCAAAGGGCAGTTCTGTTTCCACCCCCCAGACCGTTAAAAAACAGAAATTTTTTTGTTTTTTTCTTAGATCCCTATGATGGGATCGTAGCTTAGATCTACGCCAAGGTTTCAGAGAGAAAGGAAATAGGATTTTTATCTGAATACCGTCTGTTAACCAGTCTTTTGGAAATTCTGTTTCCGATAATTGAACACCGTTATATGTGCATTTGACATGCATTTCCCTACTCCATTCCTTAAAATCTTCATACCACTCGGGGAATTGAAATAATAACATACGACCAATATTTTTAACTATTATCAATGAAGGTAATACGATGTATTTTCGAAGAATCGAGTGGGTTACTAATAGGGAACTCCTTACTGCTTGAGCAAATGGAATAGTATCCCAAGCTTCTGCTATTGCTATCCGTTCATCCTCCTGTCTTTTATCCTCTTTTCTTTTATACTCCCTTTTTTCTTCTTCATGTTCTTCCTCTTTTGCCCCTTCGCCCGCATAATCAGACGTTTTTATTTTTAATTTGAGGCTTTTCTCCTCCATCCAATTCCTAAAAATTAGGTTCATCATCCTTGAGATATCAAAAGAAAACAAAGGTGTTTTGTCTATTCTGTCCAAAAAAAGGGGGGAATGCACATCTGTTTGAAACATTTCCCACGTCACTGTTTTACGTCTTTGAGCCCGAATCGACCCTTTGATTATATCCCGACGAAAATCCGATTGTTGCGAGTAACGTATCAAGGCCATCTCATGTTCTTCTGCTTGATCACTATTTTTTGCTTGATCACTATTTTTTGCTTGATCACTATTTTTTGCTTGATCACTATTTTTTGCTTTATCACTATTTTTTGCTTGATCACTATCAGTAGTATTAATGATATTAGTATCAGTATCCTCATCGGTATCAGTATCAGTATAAATTACCACACGTTTAGCTTTTCTTGAACGAATCCCGTGATCATCTGTGGGTTCTTCCTCATCATCTTCTTCTTCCTCCTCCTCCTCCTCTTCTTCAAAATCAAAATCGGCAGTCAGTTTGTATAACCATCGAGGAACCTTTTTCTTCATTTCTTCAATTTTTATTGATTGATTACTAATTTTTTGATCATTCGGATCAGCTCTAACCATATCGAATAGAAATTCTGCTTGATTTTCTGAATTAATTTCTTTTTCTTCTCCCCCAAAAGCAAATTGTTTGAAACGAGTTCTTGATTCCTCAGCTTCTTCAGCTTCTTCTGTAAATTCACCAATTGAGACTGATGAATCGTCAATGCCTGCAGATGATGATTTTACATCAAGTTTATATATTTCGTGTTCAAATTCTCGATAATCCTTGGAAAGGATACCATGAATCTTATTTATCCAAGAAATTTTGGTAGACCCCTGTGTGGAGGTGATTGAATCATTCCTAATTGAATATAAATACCCTTTTTTGATTGTTCCACGATAGGGTCCGTTCAAAAGAGGATCATAAAACTTAGGTAAGCATTCTTGTTCCTCTTCATCATTGCACAATCTGGCCCTTTTTTCGACCACATCGAGGATAAGAGATCCTTTGTCTATAGCTTCTATTCGATTTATGAATTCGTTCCTTAAGTTATCTCTTTGTTTTTCAGTGGTCGAAACCCATTCATTAGACAGGTCCTCCGCAGGTAGTTTTTCCGCTGTGCGAAAAGACATCTTTTTTTGTATCATTTCCAAAAAAGTAGACAAACTGGGTGGATATGTGAAAGATATTATTTGTTTTCCATCACTTGCGCATGTGTTAAAAAAATATTGAGACATTTCATTTCTTACAGCATTTGAAAATCGATCGTTTTCTATATATCGCAGGGGTCGATTCCATCGTTGATAATCGAAAAGAAGAGACAGAAGGGATTTTTCAACCCATAAGAGTTCATTCTTTTCTTTCTCTTTAAAGCCGAATTCATCTTTTTCCTTTCCATTCAGCCTGATTTCCTCTGTTTCATATATCTTATAAGGATTCCACCTTCCTTCCAAAGAAATGGAAAGGTCTTCTTCCACGGATCTCTCTTCTTCCTGCTCTATCTTCTTTGTTTTAGAAATTGTTTCCATTTCTACATCTCTTTCTTTCTCAGTTTTCTTCTTTTCTTCCCCCTTTGAACTTTCTTTCAGTTTCTTAGTTATAATAGGTGATGGCATTCTTCCTAGATAGCAGACACAGGTGATAAATAAGAGAATACTAAAGATTTGAGACACAGAATTTCTCCATTTTGACACAAGATACTTTTTAGATCTAAAAAGTGCATTAGATCTCATTTTTTCCCATGGCCAAGATAAT